AATATCTTTGAAATTTTAGTATTCAGGACGATTTTATAATTTTCAATACTAATTTTTAGGTTATAAATTATGGGGTAAAAAATTACATTAATGTATTATATATAATATGTGATGGCATAAGTTGACCCCTACCACAACTTGTTGACTTTGATACGTTTGGCTTATCCTCCCTGCTTTTGGGGTTTGACAGGATAACAGGATTAGCCGGTCGTAGGGGGTAAGGGGGTTTGTCGCGCAAAAAAAAGAGGGGGCATATAGTATAGTAGTGTGTTGAGTAAGAATATGATATGCACCTGATATAGATATATGTGGTTCTTGAGTTATGTCTTTTCATCATTAAACTATATTATTAGCGACCACTATGTTCCACCTTAAATTATAATTGAGCCTGCACTCTGAGATGTATGTGAAAGGTAAAATAAAAAAGAGTACCCTATGCCTATAAAAGAACGCTCGGCTTGGTGGGTAACGAGACATATGTACTACACCATTAATCAAATGCCAGATATAATTATCCGAGGGTGGAGTATTGGATAATATGGACCTGAAATAGGAACCAGATGCCAGGAATAGTTCACTAAGTGTGACCCCCACAATTTTTGTCCCTGATTCTATCATTAATAATTAACATTTATATATACTGGTTGGTGGTTTCTTACTACATTAATATATTCTTTATAAATTTTAATTGATTAAACAGAGTAAAAATCTGAGGACGAACGTAATTTGACGCTCCCATAAGTTTAATTTAAATTAAATATTATTTGATTATAAAATATATGTTAATGTGGAATTTCCAGTATAATACCTGCTTTATGGTCTAAATAATTTAATGGTGATTATACATGAATGTACTAATACATTAATGTAATATTATGCATAATATGTACTATACCATATAGCGTGCAGAAAATAGTTTAATTTATAATTCTGGCTTTGGGAGCCAGGGGTGGGAGTTAAAATCTCTCTTTTCTGGTGGCACTAGGGGGGATTTTAACCTCCGATCTTCGGATTACAAGACCGATGCTTTAAAACTAAGCTACTAGGGCAGGCTCATTCAAGTGCTTTATTTTCTACTCAACCTGCTAGTGGAAATAGGATTAGAAATAGGGCAAAGTATAAAATTGATGCGATTTGTCCAATAATAATGAATGGGTGTTCAACTGGTATACCTCCAATTCATGTAAGAATGATTATGTCTGCAACTAGGGTTCAGAAGAGGAATTGGGTAATAGGTCGAAATGTTAATCCTCGTTGTTTTGATGTGTGTAGGATTGGAACAACTATTAATACTAAAATGGAGAATAATAATGCTAGCACGCCTCCCAGTTTGTTGGGAATAGATCGGAGAATGGCGTAGGCAAATAGGAAGTATCATTCTGGTTTAATGTGTGGGGGTGTAACTAGCGGATTTGCTGGGGTGAAGTTTTCGGGGTCTCCTAATAGGTTTGGAGAAAATAGTGCTAGGGATGTAAGGGCTAAAAGTATTAATGCGAATCCTAGGAGGTCTTTATATGAAAAGTATGGGTGGAATGAAATTTTATCTGCGTCGGAGTTGAGCCCTGTTGGGTTGTTTGATCCTGTTTCGTGTAAAAATAGGAGGTGCATAATGGTTGCTGCTGCGACGACGAATGGAAGTAGGAAGTGGAAGGCGAAGAATCGGGTGAGGGTTGCGTTGTCTACTGAAAAGCCTCCTCAGATTCATTGTACGAGGGTGTTTCCGATGTAGGGGACGGCGGATAAGAGGTTAGTAATGACTGTGGCACCTCAGAAGGATATTTGGCCTCATGGTAAGACATATCCTACGAAGGCGGTTATTATTACTAGGAGGAATAGTACTACGCCAATGTTTCAAGTTTCTTTATATAAGTAGGATCCGTAGTATAGGCCTCGAGCGATGTGTAGGTAAATACAAATAAAGAAGAAGGAGGCTCCGTTTGCATGTATATTACGGATAAGTCAGCCGTAGTTTACATCTCGGCAGATATGGGCTACTGAAGAAAAAGCTATGGAAATATCGGATGTATAGTGTATTGCTAAGAATAGGCCTGTGAGAATTTGAGCGATTAGGCATAGTCCCATGAGTGATCCGAAATTTCATCATGCTGAGATATTGGATGGGGTTGGGAGGTCAACTAGTGCATCGTTAGCGATTTTAATTAGTGGGTGTGTTTTTCGTAGGCTTGCCATTAAGGGGTTCTTATAGTTGAATAACAACGGTGGTTCTTCAAGTCACTGGTCTCGGTTAAAATCCGAGTGGGAATTATGACTTATCTTGTATCTTTACTGTTAATAGCTTTAATTATTGGTTTAGTTGCTGTGGCATCTAATCCTGCGCCCTATTTTGCTGCTTTAGGTTTGGTAATGGCAGCTGGAGTTGGGTGTGGGGTATTAGTTGGTCATGGTGGGTCTTTTTTATCATTGGTTTTATTTTTAATTTATTTGGGTGGGATGCTTGTGGTATTTGCATATTCTGCAGCTTTGGCTGCCGAGCCCTTTCCTGAGGCGTGGGGTGATCGTTCTGTTGTTGGATATGTTTTAGTTTATTTGGTTGGAGTTGGATTAATAGTTGGTTTATACTGAGAGAACTGGTATGAGGGGTCTTGGGTGGTTGTTGATGGTTTAAAAGAGTTTTCTGTATTGCGGGGTGACACTAGTGGGGTGGCTGAAATGTATTCATCGGGTGGGGGGATATTAGTTATTTGTGCTTGGGTATTGCTTTTAACTCTATTTGTAGTGTTAGAGTTGACTCGTGGTTTAGGTCGTGGTACTCTTCGGGCAGTTTAAGCTATAGCTAGTAGGATGGCTAGCGTTGTGGATAATAGGAAAATTGTTAAATATGTTTTAATTATTCCTCGTTGGGAGTCACTAATAGTTTTGGCCATTTTGACTTGGGCTGAGGAGGCTCCTTTTGGGCCCGAGATTTCAAATCATGTTTGATCAACTATTTGGGTGGCGGCTAGTTGTCCTAGAGTCAGGTTTAGTTTAGGCGTTAGTCGGTGAATAATTGATGGAAAGTATCCAAGCATATTTGAGAAGTGGTGGGAGTTGATTGTTGGGAGGGTTTTAAATTGTTTATTTGTCAGGGCAGTAAGTTCTATAGCTGTTAGTAGTCCGATGATTGTGACTAGTAGGGCGGCTATTTTAAGTAGTATTGGTATCGTTATGATGGGTGTTTTAGATGGTAGGAAGTTTGAGGTAATAATAAGTCCTGCAATAATGCTGCCTCAAGCAAGCCGTTTGATTGGGTTAATTACCGCTGGGTCGTTTTCATTAATTGGGGAAAGGGGCAAGAATCGGGGCGATCCCATAGTAACGAAGAAGACTACCCGGAAGCTATATACGGCTGTGAATGATGTGGCAATGAGTGTAAGAGTTAGGGCTCAGGCGTTTAGGTAAGAGGTGTTTAAGGCTTCAATAATAGCGTCTTTCGAAAAGAATCCAGCTAGGAAGGGAGTCCCTGTTAATGCCAGGCTACCAATTGTTAGACATGTTGCAGTAAATGGTATGAGGTTTTGTAGGCCTCCTATTTTTCGGATATCTTGTTCATCGTTTAGGCTGTGGATAATTGATCCCGAGCATAGGAATAGTATTGCTTTGAAGAAGGCATGTGTACAGATATGGAGGAATGCTAGTTGTGGTTGGTTTAATCCGATTGTGACTATTATTAGCCCTAGTTGGCTTGATGTGGAGAAAGCCACAATTTTTTTGATATCATTTTGGGTTAAAGCACAAGTAGCTGTAAAAAGGGTTGTTAGGGCTCCTAGGCATAGGCAGGTTGTTAGTGCTAGCTGATTATTTTCTATAAGCGGGTGAAGTCGGATTAGGAGGAAAATTCCGGCAACGACTATAGTGCTAGAATGAAGTAGGGCAGAGACTGGCGTAGGGCCTTCCATGGCGGAAGGGAGTCATGGGTGTAGGCCGAATTGGGCAGATTTTCCAGTTGCTGCTAGGATAAGCCCTATTAGTGGGAGGGTTATATCTAGGTCTTTTGAGAGGAAGAAGATTTGTTGTATTTCTCATGAGTTTAGGTTTATTGCTAGTCAGGCCATGCTTATAATCAGTCCAATGTCTCCTACTCGGTTGTAAATTACAGCTTGCAGGGCTGCTGTGTTGGCGTCTGCCCGTCCATATCATCAGCCGATTAGTAGGAATGATATGATCCCTACTCCTTCTCATCCAATAAAAAGTTGAAATATATTATTGGCAGTAACTAAAATAATTATAGCGACTAGGAATGTTAGTAAATATTTAAAGAATCGATTTATGTAAGGGTCAGAGTGTATATATCAGGATGCGAATTCTAGGATTGATCAGGTTACGTACAGGGCAATGGGGGTGAAGATTAGTGAGTAGTGGTCGAATTTAAAGCTAATGTTGATGTCAAATGTTATGTTATTCATTCAATGTCAGTTAGTTACGACAGTTTCTGCGCCTTGATCAATAAATAATATGAGTGGGAGTAGGCTAATGAAAAATGCAGAGCTTACGGCGGTTTTTACATATGCTGTTGATCATTTGTTACTTGTTGGGTTTGGGTTGAGTGAGGTAAATAGTGGGTAAATAAGGGTAACGATAACTAGGATTAGGGAGGAGGATAGAATTAGGGGTGTTGAGTGCATAGCTTTTACTTGGATTTGCACCAAGAGTTTTTGGTTCCTAAGACCAATGGATGAGCTGTTATCCTTTAAAAGCGCGAGAGAGCCACGGAGTTTAACCGTGGGTAATAAGTATTAGCAGTGCCTATTGCTTCGAGCCTATCTCGGTGAGTAAGGGGATTCTAACCCCTGTTTTTAGAATCACAATCTAATGTCTTGGTTAAACTATACTTACTAGAAGCATCATCCTCATATAAGTTCTGGCTTAAGAACTAGTAAAATTACTGGGAGGAGGTGGAGTGTCATTAATAGGTGTTCTCGAGTGTGGAATGGGGGTAGGCCTTTGATATGGTTTGGTGTTGGGCCGCGTTGTGACATAAGGAATATGTAAAGTGAGTAGCTGGCTGTAATTAGAGTTCCTGCACCGGTTAAGATTATAGTTCATGGGGATCAGTTAAATAGTGTGGTAATAATTATAAGTTCTCCTATAAGATTGGGTAGTGGTGGGAGGGCCAGGTTGGCCAGGTTAGCAATGAATCATCATATTGCTGTTAGTGGGAAAATTATTTGTAACCCTCGTGCAAGGATTATGGTTCGACTGTGTGTTCGCTCATAGGCAGTGTTTGCTAGGCAAAATAGGGCTGAGGAGACTAGACCATGGGCGATTATTAAAATAATTGCTCCTGTAAATCCTCATGGGGTTTGAATGAGGATTCCTCCTGCGACCAGTCCTATGTGACTTACTGATGAATAAGCGATGAGGGATTTTAGGTCTGTTTGGCGCAGGCAAATGGAGCCGGTTATAATAATGCCTCATAAAGCTAAAATAATGAATGGGTATGCTAATTCTTTTGATAGGGGGTCGAGTATCACTATTATGCGTATTATGCCATATCCTCCCAGTTTTAGTAGTACTGCGGCTAGTACTATAGATCCGGCTACGGGGGCTTCTACGTGTGCTTTAGGTAGTCATAGGTGTACTCCATATAGTGGTATTTTTACTAAGAATGCGATTAGACATCCGGCTCATCAGATCTTGTGGCCTCAGGTTGTTAGGAGAAGTGGTTGTGTATGTTGTAGAATTAATATGGATAGGGTTCCTGTTGATTGTTGGAGTAGGAGAAGGGCTACGAGTAAAGGCAGAGATCCTGCTAATGTATAAAAAAGAAAATATGTTCCTGCGTTTAGGCGTTCAGTTTGGTTACCTCAGCGGGTAATAATAATGAGGGTGGGGATTAGTGTAGCTTCAAATATAATATAAAATAGGATAATTTCAGTAGCGCCAAATGCTATAATTAGGAAGGTTTGTAGAGATGTTAGAAGGGTAATGTAGAGTCGTTGGCGGGCGATTGGTTCAGGGTTGATGTGGTTTTGACTAGCTAGAATTATTAGTGGTAGTAGTCAGCAGGTTAATACTAAGAGGGGGGTGGATAGTGGGTCGGTGGCTAGGTATATGTTAGAGGCGGTTCATCCAGTTTCTGATGTCCATTTAAATCAGATTAGGCTGGTTAGAGCAATCAGTAGACTGTGGGCAGTTGTTGTTGTTCACAGTCATTTTGAGGAGGTGAGTCAAATTGTGGGGAATATTATAATTGTTGGAATAAGGATTTTTAGCATTGTAGGAGGTTAAGGTTTTGTAGGCGGTCTGTTCCGTGGGTTCGGGCTGTGGCAACTAGTAGGGCTAGCCCTGCGCTAGCCTCGCAGGCAGAGAATGCTAGTAGCAATATAGGGGCTGCTGAAAACCCTGTAGTTTCGAATTGTAAAGCTCAGAGAGCTAGTGCAATAAACAGTGATAATATTATCCCTTCTAGACATAATAGGGCGGATAGTAGGTGGGTACGGTGAAATGCTAGGCCTATGAGCCCTAGAACAAAGGCTGAGGTAAAGCTGAAGTGAACTGGTGTCATAAGAGAGGCATGGAATTTAACCATGATTTTCTGAGCCGAAATCAGAGGTCTTGTATTTGGACTAACTCTCTATTCTGCCCATTCTAGGCCACCTTGTGCTCACTCATAAACTAGTCCGAGAGTTAATAGAATTAAGACTGCTGTGGCTCAGAAGAAGGTTCCAGCTGGGTTATAAAGTTGATCACCTCATGGCAGTGGCAGGAGGAGGGCAATTTCTAGGTCAAATAATAAGAATAGGATGGCAACTAGGAAAAAACGGATTGAGAATGGTAGTCGGGCAGATCCTAGGGGGTCGAATCCACATTCGTATGGCGAGAGTTTTTCTGCATCTGGGTTTATTTGTGGGAGTCAGAAGGAGACAATTGCTAGCACTGTGGATAGGGTAATTGTAATAATTAAAATGATAGTAATTAAGTTCATTATCTTTCCTTGGGGTTTAACCAAGGCCAGGTGATTGGAAGTCACTCGTACTAACACTAATACTAGAAAGATTATGAGCCTCATCAGTAAATTGATACGTAAAGGAATAGTCATACTACGTCGACAAAGTGTCAGTATCATGCAGCGGCTTCAAAGCCAAAGTGATGTTCGGATGTAAAGTGATATTGAATTTGTCGGAGTAGGCACACGGCTAGGAATGAGGATCCAATGATAACATGTAGTCCGTGGAATCCTGTTGCTACAAAGAATGTGGATCCATATACTCCGTCAGCGATTGTGAAAGGTGCTTCATAGTATTCTATGGCCTGTAAGGCTGTAAAATAAAGTCCAAGAATAATTGTTAGTGCGAGGGATTGGATGGCTTGTTTTCGTTCACCTTCTATAAGGCTGTGGTGGGCTCATGTTACTGTAACTCCTGATGCTAATAGTACGGCTGTATTTAATAGGGGGACTTCGAAGGGGTCGAGTGGGATGATTCCTGTTGGTGGTCAGCATCCTCCTAGTTCTGGGGTTGGTGCTAAACTGGAGTGGTAAAAAGCTCAGAAAAATCCGAGGAAGAAGAAGACTTCTGATGTAATGAAGAGGATTATTCCGTATCGGAGGCCTTTTTGTACTGGGGGTGTGTGGTGTCCTTGAAAGGTTCCTTCTCGAGTAATATCTCGTCATCATTGGTATATAGTGAGGAGTAGTAGAATTAAGCCGAGGGTTAAAAGTGTAGTTGAGTGGAAGTGAAACCAGATCGCCAGGCCTGAGGTTATTAGTAAGGCTCCGATTGCGCCGGTTAGGGGTCATGGGCTTGGATCAACCATATGATATGCATGTGCTTGGTGGGCCATTAAACGTTTTCTTGTAGGTAAAGACTTAGAAGTAGTACAAATACGTAGGCTTGAATTATTGCCACTGCTACCTCTAAGAGTGTTAGGAGAAATAGAACGGTAGCTGTTAGGATTGCTACGGTTGGTATTATTGGCATGAGGACGAAAACGGCAGTGGCAATGAGTTGAATTAGAAGGTGGCCTGCGGTTAAATTGGCTGTTAGTCGGACTCCGAGGGCTAATGGGCGGATAAATAGACTAATTGTTTCGATAATAATTAATACTGGGATTAGTGGAATTGGAGTACCTTCTGGGAGGAGGTGTCCTAGGGCAATTGTTGGTTGGTTACGCATTCCAATGATGACTGTTGCGAGTCATAGGGGTACTGCAAATCCCATGTTTAGCGATAGTTGTGTTGTGGGGGTGAAGGTATATGGCAGGAGACCTAGTATATTAATTGTAATAAGGAAAACTATTAGTGAGGCTAGCAGTAGGGCTCACTTGTGGCCGCCGATGTTAAGGGGTAATATAAGTTGATTGGTAAAACGGTTAATTAATCAACCTTGGATAGTAATAAGGCGGTTATTAACCCATCGTGATGTTGGGGATGGATATAGTACTCAGGGCAGTGCGATTGCGATGGCAATTAGGGGAATTCCTAGATATGAGGGGCTTGCAAATTGATCAAAAAAGCTTATTGCCATGGTCAGTCTCAGGATTCAGTTTTATGTGCTTCAGCGTTTAGTGGAGTTGGCTCGTTTGGTGAAGTGTGGCTTATTACTTTGGTGGGGATTACTATGAGGAAAATTACTCATGAAAATACTAAGATTGCGAATCAAGGGGCGGGGTTTAATTGAGGCATTTCATTAGAGGTGGTTGGGAGGCACCAATCTTTGGCTTAAAAGGCCAACGCTGTAGCCCAGTTTTAGCTTCCTAATGAGGCGTCTTCTAGTATAAGTGTGGATCAGTTTTCAAAGTGTTCTAGGGGTACTGCTTCTACAACGATTGGTATAAAACTGTGGTTTGCTCCACAGATTTCGGAGCATTGTCCATAAAATACTCCAGGTCGGGAGGCAATGAAAGCGGTTTGATTAAGGCGGCCTGGTACTGCGTCTATTTTAACACCAAGGGCGGGGACGGCTCAGGAGTGTAAGACGTCTTCAGCTGAAACGAGGACGCGAATGGGCGATTCTATGGGAACTACTATTCGGTGGTCTGTTTCTAGAAGTCGGAATTGTCCGGGGGTGAGGTCTTGTGTAGGAACCATATATGAGTCAAAGCCTAGGTTTTCGTAGTCTGTGTATTCGTAGCTTCAGTATCATTGATGTCCTATGGCTTTAATTGTTAGGTGTGGGTCATTAATTTCGTCTATAAGATATAAGATTCGTAGGGAGGGGAGGGCAATTAAGATCAAGATAACAGCTGGTAGGACTGTTCATACAATTTCGATTTCTTGTGAGTCTAAGATATATTTGTTGGTGAGTTTTGTTGAAACCATTGCGACAATAATGTATAACACCAGGGTGCTAATTAAAAATACAATTATTAAGGCATGGTCATGGAAGTGGAGAAGCTCTTCTATAACGGGTGACGCCGCGTCTTGGAATCCTAGTTGTGTGGGATGTGCCATTAAGCCGTAGGCTTAAGACATGCAGGGGTTTAACCTACTATTTCACCTTGACAAAGTGATGTAATATACGAGTTTACTAATGTCTTATAAGGAAGTGGCAGAGTGGTTATGTGGCTGGCTTGAAACCAGCATATGGGGGTTCAATTCCTCCCTTTCTCGGTTAATTTGATTGGACTTGAACGAATGCAGGCTCTTCGAATGTGTGGTAGGGTGGTGGGCATCCATGAAGTCACTCTGCGTTTGTTGTTGTTAGCTCTACGGATAGAACTTCTCGTTTGGCAGCAAAGGCTTCTCATAAAATGAATAAGAACATAATTACGGCTACTAGAGAAATTAATGACCCAATTGATGAGACTGTGTTTCATAGGGTATAGGCGTCTGGGTAGTCTGAGTAACGTCGTGGCATTCCTGCTAATCCTAGGAAATGCTGAGGGAAGAATGTTAGGTTAACTCCCACAAATATTACTGCAAAGTGGATTTTTGTTCAGGTGCTGTGTAGGGTGTATCCTGAGAATAGGGGAAATCAGTGGACAAAGCCGGCTATAATGGCAAATACAGCCCCTATTGAAAGGACATAGTGGAAGTGAGCAACTACGTAGTATGTATCATGAAGGACAATATCTAAGGATGAGTTGGATAGTACAATTCCAGTTAATCCGCCCACTGTAAATAGGAAAATAAATCCCAGAGCCCATAGTATTGGTGTTTCTCATTTAATTGAGCCGCCATGAAGGGTTGCCAATCAGCTAAATACTTTTACACCTGTGGGGATGGCAATAATTATTGTGGCAGATGTAAAGTATGCTCGTGTGTCTACGTCTATTCCTACTGTGAACATATGGTGGGCTCAAACGATAAACCCTAGAAGGCCAATGGCCATCATTGCTCATACCATTCCTATGTAGCCGAATGGTTCTTTTTTACCGGCGTAGTAAGCGACTACGTGAGAAATAATTCCAAATCCAGGTAGAATTAGAATGTAAACTTCTGGATGTCCAAAGAATCAGAAAAGGTGTTGGTATAAGATGGGGTCTCCTCCTCCTGCAGGGTCAAAAAATGTTGTGTTTAAGTTTCGATCGGTTAGGAGTATTGTAATTCCGGCCGCTAGCACTGGTAGGGAGAGTAGAAGAAGGACTGCTGTTACTAAGACGGCTCAGACAAATAATGGTGTTTGGTATTGGGAAATGGCTGGGGGTTTCATATTGATAGTTGTTGTAATAAAGTTAATTGCCCCTAAAATTGATGAAACTCCGGCTAAGTGTAAGGAGAAGATGGTTAAGTCTACGGATGCCCCCGCATGGGCTAGGTTTCCGGCTAAGGGTGGGTAGACAGTTCATCCCGTTCCTGCACCGGCCTCTACTCCTGAGGAGGCTAGTAGCAGGAGGAAAGATGGCGGTAGTAGTCAGAAACTCATATTGTTTATTCGTGGGAATGCCATGTCTGGTGCCCCAATCATGAGAGGTACTAATCAGTTACCGAAGCCCCCAATTAGAATTGGCATTACTATAAAGAAAATTATAACAAAGGCATGTGCAGTAACGATTACATTATAAATTTGATCATCTCCGAGGAGGGATCCGGGTTGATTTAGCTCGGCACGAATTAATAGGCTGAGGGCGGTGCCCACTATTCCAGCTCAGGCACCGAATACTAGGTAGAGAGTGCCAATATCTTTGTGGTTAGTAGAAAAGAATCATCGTGTGATTGCCACAGGTAGGATGGCCGAAATAGGTGGTGGGTTGTAGCCCCGAAGATAGAGGTTTGAATCCTCTTCCTATCACAGCCCCGTGGTGGAGAACATATTAGATTGCAAATCTAAAGACGCAGATTGACGTCTGCCGGGGCTTTCCCGCCTTACTCCGCTAACGGCGGGAAAGTAGATGAATGCTCGCTGGCTTGAGCGCTTAGCTGTTAACTAAGAGTTTGTAGGATCGAGGCCTTCTCATCTAGAGAGGCTTTAGCTTAATTAAAGTGTCTGATTTGCATTCAGAAGATGTGGGATAGAGTCCCGCAAGTCTTAAACAGAGACTAGGAGATTTTCACTCCTGCTTAGAGCTTTGAAGGCTCTTGGTCTGGGTTATCCTAAGTCTCTAGGTAACTAAGGTTAGGATGGGTGGGGTGATTGGTAAAAGCCCTAGAGTGGTGATTGTGAATAGGGCTAGTATTAGTGTTGATTGGGTGGTTTGGGTTCGTCATGGTGTTGTTGTGTTAATTATGTTTGGGGAGATGGTTAAGGTTATGGCGTAGCATAATCGTAGGTAGAAGTATAGACTTAGTAGGGCTGCTATGGCTATAATTGTTGCTGTGGTTGGTAGGTCTTGTTTTGTGAGTTCTTGTAGGATTAGTCATTTTGGTATAAATCCTGATAGGGGAGGTAGTCCTCCTAATGACAGGAGGGCTAGGGCTGTAGTTGCTGTTAGGATTGGGGTTTTTGATCATATTGTTGTTAAGGTATTGATTTTTGTAGCTGATGCTATTTTTAGTGACAGGAATGCTGTGGCTGTTATTATAATATATAATCCTAGGTTGAGTAGTGTTAGTTGGGGTGCATATTGGAGGACAATAATTATTCACCCTATGTGCGCGATTGATGAGTAGGCTAGAATTTTGCGTAGTTGGGTTTGGTTAAGTCCTCCTCATCCGCCAATTAGTGTTGAAAGTAGTCCTAGTATTGTTAATAAAGCAGGGTTGGTATTTGGGGAGATTTGAATAATTAATGCAAAAGGGGCTAATTTTTGTCATGTTGATATAATTAGGCCGGTTGTTAGGTCTAGTCCTTGGAGTACTTCTGGTATTCAGAAGTGTATGGGTGCGAGCCCTACTTTAAGGGCTAAAGCAGTAATTACTAATGTTGAGGCTATTGGATGAGATAGGTTATTAATGTCTCATTCTCCTGAAATTCATGCGTTTGTGGTGGCTGCAAATAGGATTATTGCTGCTGCAGTGGCTTGGGTTAGGAAATATTTAGTGGTTGCTTCGACTGATCGTGGGTGGTGTTGTTGTGCTATGAGGGGTAGGATTGCTAGGGTATTAATTTCTAGTCCTATTCAGGCAAGTAGTCAGTGGGAGCTGGCAAAGGTTAAAGTGGTTCCTAATCCTAGGCTGGAGAGGAGAATTATAAGTACGTAGGGGTTCATTGACATGGGAGGGATTTTAACCGTCATGTTCGGGGTATGGGCCCGAAAGCTTGATTAGCTGACCGTGTCTTAGGAAGTGGTGTAAAGGAAGCACCTAGAGTTTTGATCTCTTGAGTATGGGTTCAATTCCCTTCTTTCTAGGAACTGGAGGGGTTTTAACCCTCATAAGCCACTCTATCAAAGTGGTCCTTGGGCATTCAGGCACAGTTCCTGTGTTATAGTTGTGGGGGGAGTCCTGCGAATGCGATTGGTAGGGCAGTATGTCATAATACTAGGGCTAGGGTCAGAGGGAGGAAGTTTTTTCATACTAGGTGTATAAGTTGATCATATCGGAATCGTGGGTATGAGGCTCGTACTCATAGAAAGAGAATTGATAGGAGTGCGGCTTTAGTTATTAGGTTAATTGTTGTTAGTTCTGGTATAGCTGGCATGTGTGAGGCTCCAAGGAATAGAATAGCGGATAGGGTATTTATTAGTAGAATATTGGCGTATTCGGCTAGGAAAAGTAGGGCAAATGGTCCTCCTGCGTATTCTACGTTAAATCCTGATACTAGTTCTGACTCACCTTCGGTTAGGTCGAATGGGGCTCGGTTTGTTTCTGCCAGTGTTGAAATATATCATATTGCAGCTAGGGGTCAGGCTGGGAGTAGGAGTCAGATGGCTTCTTGGGTGATATTAAATGTTTGAAGTGTATATCCTCCTGAAAAGATAATAATTGATAAGAGAATTAGTCCTAGGCTTACTTCGTAGGAAATTGTTTGGGCTACGGCTCGGAGGGCTCCAATGAGGGCATATTTTGAATTTGATGCTCATCCTGATCCTAGAATGGAGTATACGGCCAAGCTTGATAGGGCTAGTATAAACAGAATCCCTAGGTTTAGGTCGGTAACGGGGTGTGGTATGGGTATGGGTGCTCATAAAGTTATGGCTAGTGTTAGGGCCAGTATGGGGGTTGCTAAGAATAGGACTGGTGATGCTGTTGACGGGCGAATTGGTTCTTTAATAAATAGTTTTACTCCGTCGGCGATTGGTTGTAGTAGGCCATATGGTCCGACGACGTTTGGGCCTTTTCGTAGTTGTATGTAGCCTAGTACTTTTCGTTCAATTAATGTTAAAAATGCAACAGCTAGAAGTACTGGAATGATATATGCGAGGGGGTTAATTAGATTGGTTAGGAGGGTGTTTATCATAAACTAAGAAGAGGATTTGAACCCCTGGTTGAAAGGGCTTAGGCCTTTTGCAATTACCATGCTCTGCCATCTTAGTGTGGCCTTATTTAGGCGGGTATATGGGTCCTCCCTTTATTTGATTTAGTTGACTTCATCAATTAGGGGTGGGGCGCACTTTTAGTGTTGGCCCCTCTTTCCCGGTCCTTTCGTACTAGGAAAAGTGACGTTACAGATAGAAACTGACCTGGATTGCTCCGGTCTGAACTCAGATCACGTAGGACTTTAATCGTTGAACAAACGAACCCTTAATAGCGGCTGCACCATTAGGATGTCCTGATCCAACATCGAGGTCGTAAACCCCCTCGTCGATATGGACTCTGGGAGAGGATTGCGCTGTTATCCCTAGGGTAACTTGGTCCGTTGATCGGCTTTATTGGCCGGATCATATTTGGTCAGATTTTCTGTGACTTTGAAATGTCTTTCTTGGTTTTAAGCTTGTTGGCTCAGTCCACGTGGAGGATCTTTTTTTCTCCATGGTCGCCCCAACCGAAGGTAGAGTCCCATGTTTCATTAGGTTTAATACTGTTTGTTGTATTGTTTAACATGATTGGGTTTGTACCTTAAGCTCCAAAGGGTCTTCTCGTCTTGTAGTTGTATATCCGCTTCTGCACGGATAGATCAATTTCACTGACTTAACAGGGGAGACAGTTAAGCCCTCGTTTGGCCTTCATACAGGTCTTCATTTAAAAGACAAGTGATTGCGCTACCTTTGCACGGTCAAAATACCGCGGCCGTTGAACTTGTGGTCACTGGGCAGGCTGGACCTCCTATACATTGAGTTTTGCAGGAGGCGATGTTTTTGGTAAACAGGCGAGGCTTGTGTTTGCCGAGTTCCTTCCCTATTTTTTAGTCTTTCCTTGGGGCACTCCGGTGTAGGGGTAACGATTTTATATTGTGGGATTTTCTTGGTTTTTGTTATTTTCACATTACCCTCTTTTATGGGGCTCGTTAAGTGCCAGTGGATTATCCGATCTGGCTTACACTTGTGCCGGGAGGGGAATTGTCCCCTTGTTACTCATTTTAGCATAGTTTCTTCTATGTTAGCATAGAATAGCCCAGTAGTTTTGGGGGAGTTGGATTTTTTATCAGAATAATAAATTTTGTATTGTTTGAGCTTTAACGCTTTCTGTTCAGATGGCTGCTTTTAGGCCCACTGAGACAATATATCTTGTATAATGTGATCCTTATCCTCCTGTTAAGGTTGTATTCTTTGTTAATAGGGCTGTACCCCTAATAACTAACTCTCGTGTCTTACTTTTTGTGCTTAGTTAGATATTGCTTTATTAACTTAAGGAGAACGAGGCTGAACTTCTATTCATTTTCTGGGCAACCAGCTATCACCGAGTTCGGTAGGTCTATCACCTCTACCCGGAGATCTTCCCACTCTTTTGCCACAGAGATGGGTTGGCCCAAATTGGCTGTCTCGGGGTAGCTCACTCGGTTTCGGGGTTTCAGACTAAAGGTCTCTTTGCCTGAGGGTGCTGGCTAAATCATGATGCAAAAGGTACGAGGTTAGGTCTCTGCTTTTTATTGCTTATATGGGTTGTTTCATTACTTTTTCAGCTTTCCCTTGCGGTACTATATCTATTGCTTATAGGTCCTTTTCTGTCTCCCATACTAGGGTGGAAAAATGGTTTATTTATTGGGTTTGATGTTTTTATATATTATTTATATTTTTTGGTTAATTGGGTGGGTTAAGCTAGCTGTTTGGCTCAGGGCGATCCAACTTGCATGGATGTTTTCTCGGTGTAAGTGAGGTGCTTAACTATCTCAGCCACGTCCTGTGTTTGATCCAAGTGCACCTTCCGGTACACTTACCATGTTACGACTTGCCTCCCCTTGTCTGTGCGTGGGTGTTAAATACTTTTATTGCTATTTGACAGGGGAGAGTGACGGGCGGTGTGTACGCGCCTCAGAGCCGGGTTCAATAGGACACTCTATTTCCTATTTACTACTAAATCCTCCTTTAGGCGTTAAAAATTTTCATAACGCTGTTCGTGTTGTTCTGTGGCAGAAAATGTAGCCCATTTCTTCCCATCTCATGCGCTACACCTCGACCTGACGTTTTGGGCTGTACTCGCTCTGCTTACTGTTTGTCCTTCACAGGGTAAGCTGACGACGGCGGTATATAGGCGGGGATGACTAGGGATGGTGAGGTTTAACGGGGGTTATCGGTTCTAGAACAGGCTCCTCTAGGGGGGTCTAAGGCACCGCCAAGTCCTTTGGGTTTTAAGCTAACGCTCGTAGTACCCTGGCGGGCGTTTGTTGTAATTTAATGCCTGGGTTTATGGCTGAGCATAGTGGGGTATCTAATCCCAGTTTGTTTCTCAGCTTTCGTGGGGTCAGGTGGGCTGATATTAAAGCTACTTTCGTGTTTGAACTTCGGACGCTCAGAAGCGTATGACGGCCGAGAGGCCCTTTGGCTTTATTTTTGCTTTCCTTAACCACCCTTTACGCCGCATCTTTCAACTAGGGTCTCTCGTATAACCGCGGTGGCTGGCACGAGTTTTACCGGCCCTTTTAACATTGACTAAGTCAAGCTTTTGCTTATGGCTTAATGTCTATCACTGCTGAATTCCCTTGGGGGTGTGGTATGGCAAGGCGTCTTGGGCTAAAGGTTGTGCCTGATGCCTGCTCCTCGTCCCCGGGCAGGGGATTAAGGGCATCCTCACGGGGGTGCGGAGACTTGCATGTGTAAGTTATGTTAAAGCTGATAGTAAAGTCAGGACCAAGCCTTTATGCATGCGGGACTTTCTAGGGTCCGTCTTGGCATCTTCAGTGCCATGCTTTGGGTTAAGCTACGCTAGC